AAATACGATCGGAAGGAGCTAATTCAAACCCCTCCGGTAAAATAAGAACAGCCCCCACGTTCAAACCCCCTTTCTTACCATTAGCAAGAACTTGTTTCACTTGCTTATCATAAGGAATTCGAACAACTGCCTCAAATACAGTATCGGGAAGTACCGCTTGTGGAACCTCAATATCCACGGGCTTATTAGCTAAATGGCAATTGGCACATACAATACGACCAGTTGCTTCTCGTGGATTTTCATAACCCTGCTGCGCAAAAATGGGATATGCGCTTGAAATGGATGTCCCAGTTATGATATATATCATGAGCGATACAGAAATAGATCGCGTAATATGTTCCTTTACCCAAGAAAAAAGATTTCTAGTTTGCATGGTCTAATCATTGATCCGAAAATTTCTACAATAAGTTGGGTAGGTCACTAGGATAGTTCCCTATCCGCGATTCTGCTATTTATTGGAATCATTTTGCTAGAATACTATAGTATGAAAATCCCCTGGATAGAATTAATACTTATGTAGAATGTAGAACTAACAAGTAAGAAACATTCTAATTGGATTACTACCAGTGGATCATTTATCAATCATTCATTGAATGATAAATAACTACAAGTGACGGAGATAAACGATTTAAATAACGAAAAATCCAATATTTAAAAATAGTATCAAGAATAACTGGAAAAGTGGAAACAAGACCAGATATAATTTGATCATTATGACCAAATCCAAAATCTTTGTAGACAGAACCAATCATTAGTTCCCACCCGTGGGGTGAATGAAATCCGATACAGAAATCGGTTAATAAAAGAATCAAAAAAGCTTTTACTGTATCACTTAAATTATATAGGAATTCCTGAGCCCAAGAATTAAGACTAACAAGTTCTTCATTACCTAAAATAGAATAACTGCTTAGAATAACAAAACAGATTATATTTGTCGAGAAGTGCAAAATCGTATGGATACGATCCTCATTGTGTATCTTGATTAATTGGATCGTTTCTTTGTGGATTTCTATCGGAAGCTTTTGTAGATGTGTCTCTGAGTATTCCTTGATCATTTCTTCCAAGAAGAGGATTTCCTCTAATTCTATGAACTTTTCTAGAATACTTTTTTCTTGAATATCATTCAAAAAAATTTCGGATTGCCCAGTATTAGACCAATTAGTAACCCAAGATTCCATACTTTTAGTAAATGAGAGAGAAATCCACCAGGGCAGAAATACTATAGATCCAAAATACAAAAGAGGAGTGAATGCTTTCTTTTTTGCCATTTTTCACCTGTGAATTTTTAATTAACCCACTTCATTTGTCGACTCTATGTGATCGAATATTTCTTTCAAACATGAGTTCTAGACAAGGTACGAATCTATTTTCTTTGTGATTTTGTTTGAATCTAGAAAGAATACAGAAACAGACTAAGACTCCACTTCGAATTCGACTGAAGAAATAATATAAAATCGTGTTTCCAGATATCTCAATTCATCAAATTCCACACAAGTGCCTCCTTTCGATGAATGACAAAAAAAGTCCTTTAAAGAACCCCCCTTCTATCAACAATTGAAAAAAAAAATTCCAACGATTCCCCATAGTCAAGAATAGAGTAATTGAGAGAAAGATATTGTGAGGATCAAAAAAATGAGCGACAAAACAAGACAGAAATGGACCAGTTATCATTATTAAGAAAATCCACAATTTATTAATTTCTTTTATTGGGTAGTAAAGAACACAAAGGAAAGGATCAAAAAGGGGGTCGATTGACAAAACGAAAATCAAATAATTTACAAGATATGATTTATCTACATCTAAAGTATTATTTAGTTATAGAAAAAACAGGATTCTTGCATTTTTTCTCCTGCTGAGAAAGCATTCGTTATTCGGCCCAGTTCCATCTCAAAAGACTTCAATTGGTACGCGCAAGAAATAGGCCAATTCCGCAGCTTTTTGTTCAATTTCTCGTGGAGTCAAATTCTCATCAGTACGGGTCAACGGAATAGCCCCCCGGCCTCTGATGTCCATATAAAGGACACGACGAGCATAAACACCCTCTTTAACTTCTACTCGAACGGATTGAATATCTTTTATACGGAATCGGAGGAATATGCGACGATTTTTTCCAGGAAATCCCCAACGAAAAATACACACTATTCCTTCCTTTCTATCGAATCGATCATAACCACTACCTACATTCCAGGAAATTGTGCACCACAAATAGGAACTAATAAAGAGACCCGCGATCCCGTAGAAAGACATCACGAGTCCTTGTGGAAAAAAAATGATTTGCTGAGACGGAACAAAAGATATCAAATTTCTACCAAGATAACTCGAAGCCCCAACCAATAAGAATCCTAATGAACCTAAAAAAACGATAAGAGCCCAGCAAAAATTACTTAGTTTTCGAGACCCCGCTATAAGTTCTATCCATATATGTTCTGATCGCCAACTCATACTTGATCCGATTGCATTTTATTGGAATTGAAAGAATACCCCAAATGGTTTTGACTTTACTTTTTTTGTTTCCGAATGAATTCCCATCAAACTAGTGCTAGTTTGATGGGAACCTTTTAGGAGTAATTCATCAAATTGGTTAGATCTAAAATAATAACATACCCTTCATATGATCCCAATATACATATTGATATACATATAGATCCACCAACTTTACATTTTAAGCATCCAGTGATCCTGATCTATTTGAAACTAGATAGAATTCAGTTACCCATAGGTCATTTTCTGCAGGCATAAGAGCTTTTCCTTTATGTTCGGCGGAAATAACGCGTTCTACGGCATTTCCCGAACTAAATATCTTGTTATTCTACAAGTCTAAGTTTCAAAAAAAAAACGGATGAGATTCGGTCCCCTTAGATCTAAACAATTTTGTTTTTTTGAACATGAAGAAATAACGAAGCCATTGCAATTGCCGGAAATACTAGGCCTACTAAAGGCACAAAAATAGAGGGAAAATTGAAAGTTGTCATAAAATGGGTACCTCGATTTACTATTTGTACCTGTTCTTTTTTTTTTTTTAATATCGTATTTTTTATTTATACTAATTATAATTCATAATTGTAATTATTATTAATTAATTCAATTTGAAAATCCTTATTAGAGATAGCTTACAAATTATTGAAAGATTCATTAGAGGGAGAGACAAACGGGATTTTTCGTGAAAATGGGATTTTTGTACGTAAGACAAAATTCATTTTATTTGCCCAATTTCACGAAAGGAACAACCCGCATTTTTATCTTGTTGATAGAGACTTCTTAATTTAATTAGGAATCGGGAATCTAGGTAAAAAAAAAAGAGTTATCCACAACTGTTGATTCTGTCTACAATCTACAATTAGATCTTAGGTCACTAAAGAAAACTCCATTCTTAGTTACTTTGATTCCGAAAGGTGTGGGTGGAGTTTAAGTAACTCGACCAGAACGCTTTTTAAAACATTACGGGGGACAATCTGGTTGAATAAGCCCTTGTCGAATAAATATTCAGCCGTTTGTGACCCTTCGGGTAATGTTACATTCAATGTTTGTTCAATTACTTTTTGACCCGTAAATGCAATGTAGGAATTTGGTTCGGCAATAATAATATCTCCCAACATACCAAAACTAGCCGTTACCCCACCAGTAGTAGGAGATGTAAGGATTGATATATACAATAACTTTTTATTTGATTTATAATCATATAAGGCAGACGATATTTTAGCCATTTGCATCAAGCTGAAAGCTCCCTCTTGCATGCGCGCCCCTCCCGAAGTGCACACTATAATAAGAGGTAGAAATTGATTGGTAGCGTACTTAATCAAACGGGTAATTTTCTCCCCGACTACGGATCCCATACTACCCCCCACAAACAGAAAATCCATAACCCCAAATGCTACGGGAATACCATTTAGTTGACCTACGCCTGTTTGAACAGCCTCGGCTAATCCTGTCTTATTTTCATAAGAATCAATACGATCTTTATAAGCTTCATAAGCTTCATCCTCATCAGTTTCTTCCTCATGAGTTTCCTCCTCAGCAGTTTCCTCCTCAGCAGTTTCCTCCTCATCCTCCTCCGAAGGCAAGGCAATGGGATCCAGAGAAACCATGTCTTCATCCATAGGATCCCCATCCGTTTTCTCCTCATACTCCTCCGCACCCCAATCAATGGGATCCAGAGAAACCATGTCTTCATCCATAGGATCCCAAGTACCGGGGTCGATTGAAACTTCGATTCTTTCTGAACTACTCATTTTCAAATGATATCCACATTTATCACAAATATTCATTTGTGATAAAAAAAATTTCTTATAATGTAATGCATAACATTTTTCATTTTCGCATTGAACCCACAAATGAGCATATTTTGGAGTAGGTCCATTATTCATATAACTAGAATTGTAAAAACTAGAAAAAGAGCTTTCTAGTTCACTCAGAAAAGAATGATCGTCGTCAATCTCAAAAATCAGATTTTCAATATCAAAATAAAACAGAAAAGAAAAATCTATGTCAATCTCAAAAATCTGATTTTCAATATCAAAATAGATAGAATAAATGTTTCCATTATTATCCCTAACTAAAAAAGTCTCATCAAAGATGAAATTCCTAATGTCTTTGACGCCAAATAAATAATCGACATTACTGTAACTAGTTGGATCTTCACTTTCATCTTCACTTTCACTAGTATTTTCAATAGGACAAAGCTTGTCCATTAATTTCTTTATCCCATACCCGCGTTCTAACTCCTTCTTAAAAGCCATCGAATTAAATCCTCCTTCTTAAAAGCCATCGAATTAAATCACCATCTTTCCATAGAGACTTTTTGCCTCTATTTGTCTATTTGTATAAAAATACTTTCCATAGAGCCGTCTTGCCCCCATTTGTATATTATTTTGTATAAAAAAAAATTTGTATAAATAAAAATATAAATGATAATAAGGTGTTTTTTCCTCTGTCTTGTCTTCGCATCGAACAAAAAAAAGAAATAAAATATTTGTTCTCTCCTAGAAAGAATTTTTTCGTAA